CTTTATGGATGTGAAAACTATTGCAAAAAAATTCTAATCCATAACATCTATGTCAGCTTTTTTGTCTGAATAGAGAAAAAAAAGAATCGCTTTATAGATGATCCCTCTAGAAGAGAGTGATTATACCAATCTTTCTAGTTACTTCGTTCTCTATTTTTATTTGAGAAGATCCTGAGGAAAGAGATTTTTTTTCTACCGAGCTAAAAGAATAGGTTGATGACTCTAGTAAACTACAGTCATTATTTAAGAGCTATTTTGCTTCAATTTTTTTTGTATCGAAAAAGTTGAAGATTTAGTTACGATTCGAAACCTACTTTGTACCTGCATCCATGGATCTTTTATTCTTACTTATTCAAGGATTAATATTCTAATCCAATTCAATTCAAAAATTATGTTTCGCAACTTCATAATCCACTTTCTCATTTTCTAAGTGAGCATTGGATACAAATCACGAGAATCTATATTTTTCTCGATTATGTTATTGAGAAGTAAAGGGTTTAATCCTTTTTTTTTATAGAAAATAAAGTTTTTGCTCGGAATATGAATCAAACCGAAAGCAAAGACCCTTTAACTCTTAAAGGGTTAATAAAACGAATCACACTTTTACCACTAAACTATACCCGCCACAATGCAATTATTGTATACAATCGGTACTTTTGTCCAATAGGGAAATGGAGCATAATCCACATCCCTCAAATCATAAAAATTCGAGTGTTGATCTCCCTTTTTTCGTTTTCGACACACGAAATAAGGTTTCTTTACTCTTTTTACTCGTGCTTGAGAATATTTCCTATTGAATTTTCTAATTTTCTATTTAGATAGATTATAATTATACTTAATATAATTACTATTAATTAATTTATATAAATTAATTATTTATATAAATTATAAAAAAAAATAATAACCATTTTTATTTTCAAATAATATTAATTAAATATAATTAATTATTCGATCTAGAAATTTGTTGGAAAAAAAAGGCCCGGCTAGGGACTGCCCGGGCCCGCCCGTGACAATAAGAAGGGCCTGTCGAACAAAATCAACGCAAGGGGCTCTGTGGTCTTCTTTAGTTTTCTTTTTAGATTGTTGACACTTTTGAGTCCTTATACCTTCTTATACCTTATATGATATTGTATATTTTTTATGTTATTATATTTTTCACAATGAAATTTTTGATAAAAGTTTTCCATATTTATTACATATTAATTTAATAGTAAAATACTAGATAGAAAAAAATATTTCTTACTTTTTGTCTAATCTAATCTAACATAGTTATTATCTTTGTGAATTAGGAGAGATGGCTGAGTGGACTAAAGCGTCGGATTGCTAATCCGTTGTACGAGTTATTCGTACCGAGGGTTCGAATCCCTCTCTTTCCGTTTTTGTTGATGACTTGATTTTTTTCCAATTTTGCAAATCCTTTGTTCTGAGTTAATCATCAATTCTAAGAAAATGGAAAAGAGAACCCCCTTTTACTTTTATTCTTCACGTCCGGGATTACGCGCAGGATCATTAGATAGGAATCCAAAGATGAAGAGAGAGACAAAAAATATCACTACTGTGTAAACGAAGAGTTTGAGAGTAAGCATTACACAACCTCCAAGATAATTTTTTTTTTGAAAAAAGAGAATAGATCCTCCAATTTCTACCACATATATGCTATTTAGATACCAAGAAACTCGGTTCTTTATAGAAATCAGAAATCAAAAGAATTTCAAAAAGTTATTTTGAATAAAAGCTTTTCATTAACATTAACCAAAATCTCTTTCACATCTCCCATTAAATAGTACCCAAGACCATAAATTATAATTTCTAATTTATATTATATTTTCATTTGAATACAATAGGGCTTTGACTGAACAATGGGTGAAAAATAAGAAGAACAGGACGGGGTAAACCTAATTTCTCGTGACTATCAAATAAGTTGAATGTTTGAATCGGGGGAGGGGTTTACACTCTAAAACTTATCTGATCTTAGTAATTAGTAGAATTTTTTCTCGAATAAATCATGAATTTTCTATGATATTTTTAAATTAATGTCATCGAAAACTTACAGCAGCTTGCCAAACAAAAGCTAAAAGAAAAAAGAAGACAGGTATGGCTGGCATAATATCTACAATTGGATTCAAAAAAGCATAAGCCTCGGGCAATTTTCCTAAGAAAAAACTATTTGAATAAAGGTTAGAATTAAGACAGATACAAATCAAGCTAAAGATATTAAGCATAACATACATTTTTTTCTTGAACATAATTGTATTTTGATTGAGTTATTGAGATAAGTAAAAGGGAAAAATGAAGATCGACAAAAAATTCTTCTTTTGAACCGATAGAATCAAAAAGTCTCCAATTCTCAAAAGAGAATAGAAGAAATCATACTTTCATACAATATCTTAATTGAATTATATCTAATGATCAATAAATGAAGTTTAATTGTAGACCCACACCTATCCAAACGTTCGTAGGAACTCTGGCTATATTTAAATTGGAGTTGACAAACAACTACTCCAAATAGTACGCTTAAATTAGCGTTGACCAAAAAAAGTCGAAATGGGGCGTGGCCAAGCGGTAAGGCAACGGGTTTTGGTCCCGCTATTCGGAGGTTCGAATCCTTCCGTCCCAGAGGATAGCCGTTATCTATTCTTAGAATAGAAAAAAGATGGTTCTGTTTCAATTTTAAATTGAAAGTTGAATTTTCCGTGGAATGCCTTTCTTTCTTCTAACTTTTAGCCATACTATTTTTGATAAAATAAACCCAATCTAGTTCAAACAAATGGGTGTAATTTAATCGATTGAGGATCCAGTTAAGGTGAGAACATGGATTATGAGAATTTGAATTCAAAAAAAAGGTTGATCATATGCTTTCTATTTTGTATTTAGGGTTAGATAAGTTAGTTATTTAGAAACACCTTTAGATAAGTTAGTTATTTGGAAACACCTTCTGTTTCATATCTATTTTCCATTTTATTAACAATCGAGTTTTTACTAATTATCTATTACTCTTTGTCAACAGATCATAAGTAAATGGGGTAGTATAAGTATTTATGAATTTTTCTGAATTCAAACTATTTTGGTACGAATAGAATGCACTTAAACTTAAGATAGCAGTAAGTATCGGGGCCCTTTACATTAAAATAAAAAACTTTACATTAAAATAAAAAGAAGTACCAACTTAATTTGTACTTCTTTGGTTTGGTAGCTAGGAAGTTTGTATCCTCAATTATCCCGTTCTTTTCTATTACGTCCCATTAGTCCTATAGAACGGGTGACCGGATAAGAGTGAATCATTATAATCGAAGGTATTAATAATTAATATATTCTATTAATATTAAAATATCTGTGTCTGACCGAATTACATTAACAAAAAAATTTAATAAAAATCTAGTATTCTATCTAACCGATAACCGATGTATTTTCTTTGAATATTATTTTTTTTAGTTCCTTATTTAGTCCAAATAAAAAATGTCAATTTCAGTAACACTTTATCTTGCTATTCTTGCTATAGAATATAAATAGAAAGTAAGGAAAAGTTTCTATTATATATTTAGTATATTTCGCGTTCTATTTTATTAGAAAAAATATAATTTTATTAGAAAAAATATAATAATAACATTTAATAGAATTAACTAATAATAGAATTAACTAACAATTAAATAACAAAAGTCTTTTGAGTTTGTGAAAAAGTTTTGCGGTCCCACATTTTATTTTGGATATAGACAATTTAGAATGGTGGAAAGGCAGTTGTGCAGTTAAGTTAATAGATATGAAAAAAAATCCTTTTTCCTACTTTTTGTTGTATCTAGTTTATTTATTTATTATTATTATTCAATTCAATTATTATTCAAATATTAAAAAAAGAACTTAGACTTATTTTTTTTTCGATGATGATCAACTATTTTCATTTTAATAATTATTAAATTAATAATTAAATAATAATTCAAAAAATGAATTTACAGATCTCTATATATAATAAAAGAGTATAGATAGACGAAAAGAGTATAGATTCGGACGTATACAAAATAATTGAACCAATGACTATTCATGATTTCACAATTGAATCAATTCCATACCAATTCCAAATTCAGAGGAATGTTATGCTAAAACTTCGTTTGAAACGATGTGGTAGAAAGCAACGTGCGACTTGAAGGGCCCGATCCATTGTGGATTCTTTTTTTTATCCACCACTTTCTATTTCTATATAAGTGAAGGTGTTCGTGTCTCGACATCAGTTGGTAATGGAAATAGCCTATGGTGGAGCTCGAGTAGAACGTATTAATTCATTTTTAGGAGCAAGAATCTAGGGTTAATGCAAATAAATAAATTGGAACAACTTCGTGAATATCTCTTAGATATAAAAATCGAAAGGATCTGATTCGAGCAAATTTTCCAGTAAAAAGGACAATTGGTTGGAATTAATCAAAAATTTTCGATCTAAAGTGTATCGCACGGGAATCCATTTTTACTAAGATTCTTGGATAGAAGGAAATTCAAAATAAGGGGTATGTTGCTACCATTTTTAAAGGATTAAGAAGCACCGAAGCAATGTCTAAACCTAATGATTGATAAAGGATCCAAAAACAAGGAAACACCGTCTCAAAAATTGCTTGCCCAGATTTAAGAATTAAAATCTAGTTTTTATTTTTAACCAAAAGACAAATGAAATGGCGGTTGTAAAGACCACTCAATAAATGAAATTGCCTAACTATTGTTCCTTGGGCTATTTAAGAGTTATTTAATTTGAGTTATGAGTCCGAATTATCTCTTTTTTTCATTTTCAAGAACGAAGAAGATAAAAAAAGATTAAAATCATAGTTTAATTGATTGATCCTTTTTTATTTATTTTGTCATTTATTAGAATTGTAATTTTATACATAGATAAAAAGAAAATTTGGATCAAATTCTTTTCTTTTTTCTCGAGCCGTACGAGGAGAAAACTTCCTATACGTTTCTAGGGGGGATATTATTAATTTATATCTATCTCAATGAGCTGTCTATCGAATCGTTGCAATTGATGTTCGATCCCGAAGAGAAGGAAAAGCTCTTCAAAACGTGGGTTTTTATGATCCGATAAAGAATCAAACTTATTTAAATATTCCTGCTATTCTATATTTCCTTGAAAGGGGTGCTCAACTTACAGGAACTGTTCAGGATCTTTTGAAAAAGGCGTGGGATTTTAATGAACTTCGCCCTAATCAAACTTAATTTAATTAAAATTAAAAATTAAGGAAATAGAAAAAAAAGGGGGGGTGGTGACTTGTATATCACTTTGTATAATTTTATTCTACGCTTTTTATTTACCCCCCCCACTTTCTATTTCGAATCCCCTTTGTCATATTCTATAATATTCTATAATAAAAAAAGCGTAGAATAAAAATAAGAGAGTTAAGTTTGTATATTTTTTTAATATATTTGTATATTTTTTTGATTAGTGTAAGTTCAAAATTTTAGTATTTTCTACTACTAACAACATAATTTTAACAACATAATTTGGTAAGTTTTTATTTTAATTGCGTCAATTGACTTTGTTTTTTTTTTTGCGGAAGATTCTTTTGGCACCATTTATATTGACAACAGTTTATCGAACAAATATAATTCATTGTGATAAGTGAAGTGGATCTATTTATTTCCGTCCTATACCTATAGGTTTGTTTGCTTTTTTCTTTAACGTCGTTCAAACCTCGGTTCCTTTATATATCAGGTTTTTTAATTGATTAAAGAAAGGAGTAAATAGTGGGAGTCTATTCATTTTGTTATTTATCTATAATTTGTGTGTTTTTTTTTTAATTTTATCTGCTAAGTGATTTGATCTATTGATTTCATTTTTAGATTCTGAATACATATAGAAAAAGTTTTTTGATTGGGTAGTTCAAGGGTTTGATTGCCTCGTCTAATTTCTTTAGTTAGTTTTTTTCATTCTGATTGTATCTATTGAGTTTGTTATTTATTTATTTCGATTTCTGTTTTTCTTTGGGTTGCTAACTCAACGGTAGAGTACTCGGCTTTTAAGTGCGACTAGGATCTTTTACACATTTCGATGAAGCAAAGTATTCGTCCATACCATCGGTAAGGTTTGAAAGACCACGACTGATCTTCAAAAGGAATGAATGGAAAAAATAGCATGTCGGGTTGAGGGAGAGTGTTTCATTCTGTCCGGATCAGTACAAAACAAAAAACTGTTTTGAATTTTTGGAAGGGAAGAAAATAAAGTTGGGTTGAATGAATAAATGGATAGGGCCTCACGGCTTCAATTAATTATAGGAAAAGGCAAAGTAACGAGCTTATTTTTTAATTTTAATTATTTCCTGATCTAATTAGACGTTAAAAATATATTAGTGCCTAATGCAGGAGGGGGTTTTGCCCATAAGTGTATTCACGTTTTTTTGAATAAATCCTAACTATTCTAATTCTCCATTATCAAACGGAGATATATGTGTCAAAGAAGCAGTATATTGATAAAAAGCTTTTCCGAACTCAAAAGAGCGATTCGGTTGATAAAATAAAAGATTTCGAATCATGTTGCTATTCCAAAACATAGACTAAAAATGGAAAGGGCAAGGATAGAGAATCTGTTGATAAGTTTCTACCCGGCTCCGAGGTATCTATTCTTACTCGAATACTTTGTTTTTGACTGTATCGCACTATGTATCATTTGAAAATTAAAAAAATCTTGTACCTTTATTTCAAATAGAATCTTAAATGGAGGAACTCCAAAGATATTTACATCTTGATAGATCTCAAGAAGCCGCCTTTCTATATCCACTTATCTTTCAGGAGTATATTTACGGGCTTGCTCATAATTATAGTTTAAAAAGATCTCGTTTGTTGGGAAATCCGGGTTATGATAATAAATACAGTTTCCTACTTGTGAAACGTTTAATTACTCGAATGTATCGACAAAATCATTTTATTATTTTTTCTAATGATTCTAATAAAAATATATTTTTTGGTCGCAACAAGAATTTTTACCCGCAAACGATATCAGAAGGATTTTCATTTATTGTGGAAATTCCATTTCATATACGATTAATATCTTCTCCTGAAAAGAAAAGAATATTAAAATCTTATAATTTACGATCAATTCATTCACTATTTCCTTTTTTAGAGAACAATCTTTTACATTTGAATTCTGTATTAGATATACTAATACCCCGCGACGTCCATCTAGAAATTTTGGTTCAAACCCTTCGTTATTGGGTAAAAGATGCTTCTGCTTTGCATTTATTACGATTAGTTTTCCACGAGTATTGGAGTTGGGCTACTATTAGTGTTACAAAGAAACCTCATTTTGATTTTTCACCAAAAAGAAATCAAAGATTTTTTTTCTTATTATATAATTCTCATGCGTATGAATATGAATCTATTTTAGACTTTTTGCGTAACCAATCTTCTCATTTGCGATCAACATCTTTTGTATTCTTTCTTGAACGACTTTTTTTTTATGGAAAAAAAGAACGTTTTGTAAAAGTCGTTGAGAAGGATTTGCGGATTAGTCTATGTCTGTTCACG